GTCTCTAGCATGACCACTTGATAAAATGTGGAGGAAAGTAGGACAAATGGCCGATACTACTGGAAGGATTCCTCTTTGGATAATAGGTACTGTAGCCGGTATTCTTGTGATCGGTTTAATCGGTATTTTCTTTTATGGTTCATATTCCGGATTAGGTTCATCCCTGTAATAATCGGATGAACTGAGTTGTAGACATGAAAGCATAAGAACTCAACGGGATCCCCCTCGAATCAGACAAGGAAAGAGGGGGTAAGTCCCGTTGAGTTCTTAATAATCATAATATTTTTTTTTAGAGATGTTTCAAAAACATCCACCTTTTCTGATGATGTTTTTAAAAAATGAACTTCGTTAATTGATTCAGAACATCTGTTACTCAATAGTATCTGTCAATACTTAAAACAAAGAAGGAATCACTCGATTTACCCTTTTTGGATGACTCACAATTATATAGAAATATAATATATTTCTATCAATCAGATATCATGCAAACCCTTTCTATACTAATAGAAGAGAACCTTACTCCATTTAATCTAATAAATATTTAATCTAATAAAAGTGAAATTTTTTTTTATAAGTTCGTTGAAATTGAAGAAGTTCTATATTGCTCAATAAATTGACCTCTATTTATTTGTCCACTACCACTATGTTACGTAAGAAATCTAAAAAAAAAAAAAGGGTTATGATAAAATAAACCTATATATAAAAAAAAAAAAAAAAAATGAAAACTACAAATATCCATTTTTTACGAATGGGATCGAGAATCTTTATTAATTCGACACAAGAAAGGGTTGGGTAAAATTCCGTTTCTTGTGTCAAGGACTAGGAGACGAACAATCTCCCCTAAAATCCTTTGTTCCTCTCATTTATACTTTGGTTTCTATTCTCCGCTTATTTATCTTTTGTTTTGATTCTAGTCAAATATAAAACTATTGATTCATTCTATATCATACCGTTTCAATTTGGATTGAAAAAACAAATAAATAAAGAAGAGTTAAGTAAAACAGTCAGTCGCCTTCACAATATACTATGACCAGGAATGCGGTATTAAGTAATTCCCGAAATCCGGTAGAATAAAGAATATAAATAAGCAAAATTTTTTTGATCATACATAATTCCCAACAAAAATTTGTTTATTTTTAGAGCTTGATGTTGATAAATCCGCAGATCTAGAAATTCATTTCGGACAATTGAACCTTCTCAAACTGTTTCTTTTTAAGAACCAAAAAGATTTGTGCCAAAATAACAGATGCCAAGAAGAGCAAAAGACCTTGGACACGTAATGGATCTTGAAGTACTATTTCCGCATCTCCCTGACCAAATCCACCCACATTAGGATTACTCGTTAATGGTTGATCAAGTTTGATGGATTCGCCCTCTGAAACAAGAAGTTCCGGTCCTGGAGGGATAATATCAACCACTTGACGTCCATCCGATGCATCCGCTATGGTTATTTCGTACCCCCCTTTTTCTTTTCGTATTATTTTGCTTACTATACCTGCTGCTGTAGCATTATAAACATTATTGTTACTCTTGCTCCCGTCGGGATAAATCTGACCCCTTCCCCTGTTCCCGCCTACATATATGGGATATTTTAAGAAGTGCACATCTTTCTTAGTAGCGGGGTCCGGGGAAAGAATAGGAAAGGTGATTTCACTATATTTCTGACCAGGAACCGGACCTATCACAAGAATATTTTTTTTAGTGGGACGATAGCTCTGAAAAGACAGATTTCCTATCTTTTCTTTAATCTCGGGCGAAATACGATCGGGAGGGGCTAATTCAAACCCCTCGGGTAAAATAAGAACAGCCCCGACATTCAAAGCTCCTTTTTTACCATTAGCAAGAACTTGTTTCAGTTGCAGATCATAAGGAATTCGAACAACTGCTTCAAATACAGTATCAGGAAGTACCGCTTGTGGAACCTCGATATCCACGGGTTTATTAGCTAAATGGCAATTGGCACATACAATACGGCCAGTCGCTTCTCGTGGATTTTCATAACCCTGCTGTGCAAAAATGGGATATGCATTTGAAAGGGGTGCCTGGGTTAGTATATATATCATGAGCGATACGGAAATGGATCGAGTAATCTCTTTCTTTATCCAAGAAAAGGTATTTTTAGTTTGCATGGTCCAATCATTGATCCCGAAAATTTCTACAATAAAATTAGGTAGGTCGCTAGTATAGTTCCCTATCTATAATTTTGCTATTTACTTAAATATTAAATATAAATAATTTTACTGGAATATTGGAGGAATCCCTTGGATGGGTAGTAAGTACAATTTTGAATGTTTTGCTTATGTACAAAGTAACAAATATTATAATTGGATCGTTCGATCACTTTTCAGTCATTCATTGAATGATAAATCACTACAAGTGAAGGAGATACACGATTTAAATAACGAAAGATCCAATATTTAAAAATTGTATCTAAAATGACTGGAAAAGTAGAAACAAGACCGGATATAATTTGATCATTATGAGCAAATCCAAAATCTTTGTAGACAGAGCCAATCATTAATTCCCAACCGTGGGGCGAATGGAATCCTATACATAAATCAGTTAATAAAAGAATAGAAAAAGCTTTTATTGTGTCGCTTAAGTTGTATAGGAATTCTTGAAACCAAGAGTTAAGAATAACAAGTTCTTCATTACCTAGAATAGAATAACCACTTAGAATACCGAAACAGATTATATTTGTCGAGAAGTGTAAAATTGTATGGATGCGATCCTCGTTGTGCATCTTGATCAATTGGATCGTTTCTTTGTAGATTTCGATGCGAGGCTTTTGTAAATGTGTTTCCGGGTATTCCTTTATCATTTCGTCCAAACGTAAGAGTTCCTCTAAGTCTATGAATTCTTTTAGAATACTCTTTTCTTGAATATCATTCAAAAAAATTTCGGATTGCCTAGTATTCCACCAATTAGTAAACCAAGATTCCAGACTTTTATTAAATGAGAGAGAGATCCACCAAGGCAAAAATACTATAGATGCAAGATATAGAAGGGAAATTAATACTTTCTTTTTTGCCATTTTTTCGTCTGTGAATTTTAAAATTTTTAATGAACGCACCTCATTCGTCGACTCTATATGATACTAATATTTCTATCAAGCATAAGTTCTATTACAAGTCATCGATGTATTTCCGGATTTTTTTGTGATTCAGTACAGCGGTTAGTCCTTGAATTTAGAAAGAATATAGAATAAGAAAGAGCCCTCTTCAAATTAATAGTAGTCGGATTTCGAGACGAAAGAACTCCCGTTCTATCAAAATATCAAATATTTAGTATTTAGAAAAAAAAAATTCTTTACTTTATGATGAAATGTTTTGTTTTGATATATGATGAATCTATCATTTAGATTTGTTACTGAATTGAGTTAAGTGGATTTACATACGCCTAAAAAAAATTGTGGACATAAACAATTTCGTTTTAGAATTGTTTCATATACGTTTGCTTTGGCTCGAGTAAGCGTTCTGAAGAAACTTCAGTTAAGTTATGCTATAGAAAAAAAGATGATTCTTGAGTTTTTTATCTCTTGCAAAGTATTCATTCTTCAGTTCCTTTTTTCAAAATACTTCAATTGGTACACGCAAGAAATAGGCCAATTCAGCAGCTTTTTGCTCAATCTCTCGTGGAGTAAAATTCTCATCAGTACGAGTCAAGGGAATGGCTCCTTGTCCTTTTATTTCCATATAAAGGACACGACGAGCATAAATACCCTCTTTAATTTCTATTCTGATGGACTGAATGTCTTTCATAAGGAATCGGAGGAATATGCGACGATTTTTTCCAGGAAATCCCCAACGAAAAATACACACTATGCCCTCTTTTATATCGAATCGATCATAACCACTACCTACATTCCACAAAATTGTGCACCACAAATAGGAGCTAATAAAAAGACCTGCGATCCCATAGAAAGACATCACGATACCTTGTGGAAAAAAAATTATTTGCTGAGAAGGAAATAAAGATATAAAATTCCTACCAAAATAACTGGACGTTCCAACCAATAAAAACCCTAATGAACCTAAAAAAAGAATAAAGGCCCAACAGAAATTACTTGTTTTTCGAGACCCCGCTATAAGTTCTACCCATATACGTTCTGATCGCCAACTCATACTCTAACTAGACCTAGTTGCATTTTATTGGAATTGGGAGAATAACAAAAATAATTTTTTTTTACTTTTTTTTGTTTCCGAAGTAACTCTCATCAACCAGCACTATTATGATGTGAACCTTTAGGGATAATTCATCGAATTTCTTAGATCCAAACTAAAATAATAACATCCCTTTCATATGATTTCCTAATACATATAGATATATTGACTTTACATTTCAGAAATTCTCCCCGATCCCGATCTATTTGAAAATAGTTATAATTCATTTATCATGTTTACACATACATAAGAGCTTATGCTCGAAGGAAGCCGCATATTATACCATATTTTACTAAATAGATATCCGTGTTATGATCCAAGTAAGTCTTGAAAAAATATATATATAAGATTTGTCCTTGTTGTATCTAAAAAATCTTGTTTTTTTGAACATAAAGAGATAAAGAAGCCATTGCAATTGCCGGAAATACTAAGCCCACTAAAGGCACAAAAATGGAGGGGAGACTGTTGAGAGTTATCATAGAATGGGTACCTCGATTTAATATTTGTACCTGTTATTTATTGTTATATTTATTGTTTTATATTTGAACCTTATCCTTATATTGTTATAAAGATATCTTATAATTCATATATAATTGTTATATTATACTAAGTATACCTAAGTGAGTATATATATACTTAATAGGGATAGGGAGTCTATAAGTATATGTTTTAAGAAATATATATTAATTTAAGAAATATATATTAATTAATAAAATACAATAAATATATAAATAAATGGACCTATTCATCTTTCTACATGTTTCTAATTCATCTTTCTACATGTTTCTACATGAAATATATATATACGATAATCCACCCTTTTATTATTCGTATTAG